TCTAAGTAGAAAATAGAAAAATGTAAGTTAAGTATAAGAAAAAAAAAGAGTGTTGGATTGGCACTACACAAAAAATCTACATGAATAGAAATAGAAAAGGAAAAATGAAAAAAGCTATACCAAACTACAACCTCATTCTCTTTCTTTTTTTATTTCATTAATTGAACTTCGTTTGATTAAGTCGAAATTCTTCCAAAACTCCCGCCCTCCTTAAAATATCATAAACAGTTTCTGTAGGTTGAGCTCCTTTTTCAAGAAAATATAGAATAGCAGGAACATTTAAATAAGTTTGATTCTTTATTGGATCATAAAAACCCACTTTTCGCAGATCTCTGCCCTCTCTTCGGGACCGAACATCAATTGCAACGATTCGATAGACGGCTCATTGGGATAGATTAGATCAACAAACCCCCCCTAGAAACGTATAGGAAGTTTTCTCCTCGTACGGCTCGAGAAAAATGATTCTATTCTCAAATTATGTATATAGAATTTATAACGACAAATAAAAAAAGTCCCTAAAATCATCAAATGAATTAGACTAAGAATTCAGTCTTTCTTTCCTAAAAAAATTTAATCATTTGTATACTCATAACTCAAGTTGAATAACTCTTAAATATCCCAAAAGAAAATACTTTTTCATTTCGTTTATTGAGCAGTCTCGAATACCCTTTAATATGTCTCATTTAGAATCGATTTGAATTCTGCATTCTGATCCAAATCCAATTGTTGTGACAATTAAAATACAAAGGGCGTTTCCTTGTTCCGGAATCCTTTATCTTTGTTTTGAATCATTGGGTTTAGACATTACTTCGTCGATTTTTAATCCTTTCAAAAATGGCAGCAACATACCTTTTTTGTTATTTCTTTCTATCAAAGAATAGAATCATACGAACGGCGTATTACCGCACGATATATATAATTTTTTTATCGAAGAGGTTTTTTATCAATTCCAACAAGAATTCCTTTGGGATTTAAAACTTGATTGATTTGGATCCTTTCGATTTCTCTGTCAAAGATATACTTACAAAGTTGTTCTAACTTATTGATTGACACTAACCATAGACCCTTCTCCCTTGATAAATGAATCAATACTTTCCACTCGAGCTCCACCATGTACTAAATTCCATTATACCCCAACAAAAAAATGCAGGGTTCGAGTGGAACAAAGGATGTCGAGTCAAGAGCATCCTTTATTAGAGAATGATGGATATAAGAATCCACAACGGATCATGTCCTTCAAGTCGCACGTTGCTTTTTACCACATCGTTTCAAACGAAGTTTTACCATAACATTCCTCGAATTTGGAACCGCTATGCGGTTGATTCAATTATGGAATCATGAATAGTCATTGGTTCAGTCAGCACAGTCGGTACATAGATATCGAATCTATATCTATATTAAGTTAATATTAGATATTTTAATAAATTTCATTTTATTTGAATTTATATTATTTAATTAAATATAATATTAAGGAATTTAGATATTTATATCATTTCTATTTTAGATAGAATTCTAGAATAAATTTCAAATTATGATTTCAATTTCTAATTTCGATTGAAATTAAAAATAAAAAAAAAATTCCAATTTTTTACAAACAATTACAATAAAGACGACATTTGATCATCCCTAAGAAAGAGAAATCCATTTTTTTTTTGAAATTAATAAGCACAAATCGAAATGAAAAAAAAAAAAAAAAAATAGATTGTAAAAATCCAATCTATATTCTATATACAATCTATATAAAGAAATATATAAGAAGATGGATATATGAAAAAGGCTCCTTTTTTAATTCAAATTCATGTATTTTATATGTAATTTAGAACCCCATCTTACCTAAATCTCCAACACAACAGATGCAGTTGTATCTACGTGTCATTTGAACACTGATGATCCTTTTTCCTTCATTTGTTAAATGTGAAAAAAAGATAAGATTTATTTTGGTTAGATCCATTAACCAAAAGAATAAAATTCTATCCAATATTACACTTTAGAAACAATCCAAATTATTTACATTATTTACTATTACTATTAATACTATTAAATTAAATATTTACTAGAATTTAGTATATTTACATATACTCTGGGACGGAAGGATTCGAACCTCCGAATAGCGGGACCAAAACCCGATGCCTTACCACTTGGCCACGCCCCACTTTGATTTCTATTCGACACTAATATTGTTATCGATTGTTCGTCAATTCCAGCCAAAATATCTAAAGAATCAATTAGATTCTGTTGTTAGTATTTTGACACACAAAGATATCGAATTCAACTTAATTTATTGATCATTGCATATAATTCCATTAAAATATTGCATGAAAGTAGAATTTCTTCTATTCTCCTTTGAGAATGGAAGGTTTTTTGGTTGAGTAAGTAAGTTCGGAAAAAAAAAGAAGGATTTTTGGTCTATCTTTTTTTTTTTTATTTTTTTTTTTTTCATTTTTCACTTCTATCAATAACTCAATCAAAATGCAATTATCTAAAAAACAAAATTTCTGTTATGCTTAATATCTTTAGTTTGATCTGTCTTAATTCTGCCCTTTATTCGAGTAGTTTTTTATTAGCCAAATTACCTGAGGCCTACGCTTTTTTGAGTCCAATCGTAGATTTTATGCCAGTTATACCTCTACTCTTTTTTCTCTTAGCCTTTGTTTGGCAAGCTGCTGTAAGTTTTCGATAAGATCTTTCATCTTGTACTAGAAAAATTCACGATTTTTTTGAGAAAAACGATTCTAATAATTACTAAGATCAGACAAGTCTTCCAGTATGAACCCTTGATTCAAACATTAAAATTCTTGAATAGTCACAATCCGGATCACCCTGTTTTCCCATTCTAACTATTTTTTTCTGTGAGTGATACAAAATATCAAAAAGTGGGTATAAAAAAATTATTGATAAGTAAGATAATAAAATAAGAAATTCTATTTTCTATATTTTGAATTACGAAAATTTCGATTTCTAACAACTATTTCGGTTTTCGTTATCAAATCAAAAAATAGGATATAATATGGTATAAAAATAGAGAATCTATTTTCTTTTTTCAAAAAAAATAAAATGATCTTGGAGATTGTGTAATGCTTACTCTCAAACTCTTTGTTTACACAGTAGTGATATTCTTTGTTTCTTTATTCATTTTCGGATTCCTATCTAATGATCCAGGGCGTAATCCTGGACGCGAAGAATAAAAAGGGGTTCTTTGCTTTATTTTTCATCTATTTTTTTCTAATTACTAATTTTTTATTAAATAAAATTTTTTATTTCCTATTTGTTATTTTAAATAATATTTTATTTGGATATATTTTGAAAAAAATGAAAATAATTTCAAAAATTCGAAAGAGAAATCAATATAGTAAGTCATCAATAGAAACGGAAAGAGAGGGATTCGAACCCTCGGTACGAACGATTCGTACAACGGATTAGCAATCCGACGCTTTCGTCCACTCAGCCATCTCTCCCCATTGAAAAAAAAAAATACTAATATTCAAATCCAAATAAAATATTATTTAAAATAACAAATATTGTTATTGAAATTTAAAATAATAAAATCAAATTATGTTTTATGTTTAAAGTCAAAATAAATAAAAAAATAAAATCAAAATGAAATCTAATTCTATAATAACTATAACATTTATATAACAATAATATATATATACAAAATATACAAGTCGTATTTTGTAATACATCTAAGTAGTTTTATCTGAAATTCCAATCAGTTAGATTTAGATAAAATAAGGAAGATTCTAAAGATTCAAAAAAAGATTCAATTCAATATTTATAATTAAAATCAATATTTATAATTAAAAAAATTATAGTTATTATATTATAAATAAAAAATTAATATATTAATTATTAATAATTCAAAAATAATAAAAAAAATAGAAAGAAAAAAAGAAATACTTCTTCACCCCAAAGCGAAAAAAAGGTCCTTTAGTATTGTTTACGCGGCCTGGCCTGATCAGTACCTCGCCAGGCCCTTTTTTGGATTCTATAATATTAGTAATAAAGAAAATGATTTCTCTGATTTGATAATCATAAAAAAATCATTGTTATTGAAGCAACAGCAAAACCAATAAGAAAAAACTGTTTCCATTCTAAAACCAACATGCCATTTCTTATTATCTTTTCTTCCCCCTTCATTTTTTTTTTCATTTTGAATAAATGAAACTGCACAATTTTTTTCTGTTCTAGTTAGAACTTTAACAATTTTCTTGAGCCGTATCTATCAAAACAAAACCCCTTCAGGAAACAGGAAAAAAAAAATAGAACTTTTTTTTATTTTCATTTTAGTTATTTAACTATCTTTTCATAATCTGATTAAGTCCTCCTATGAAAAATGCCAATATTCTAAATTTCATGATTCTTTTATGATCCTATCTTGATTCTATTCAATTTCAGTGTTCGACAAAAATTCCATTTCAATACAATAATCGAACTGTAGCGGGTATAGTTTAGTGGTAAAAGTGTGATTCGTTTTATTAACCCCTTAATAGTTAAAGGGTCTCCTGGTTTGATTACTATTCCGATCAAAACCTTTATTTTTTTTTTAAAAGGAATTAATCCTTTACCTCTCAATGACAAATTTGAGGAAAATTTTACATTCTCGTGATTTGTATCCAAAGGTCAATTTGAAATTGAAAATTTGGATTATGAAATTACGAAACATGAATTTTTTTTTGAATTGGATCAATACTTCCAATTGAATGAATATGAGTACGAGATCCATGGACGAAGATAGAAAAAAGGGTTTCTAATCGTAACTAAATCTTCCATTTTTTTTTTTATAGAGAGAAGCAAAATAGCTATTAAATGATGACTTTAGTTTACTAAAGGCTTCAATCAACATATTTTTTTGTTTTAGCTCGGTAGAAACAAAATCTTTTTCCTTAGGATTTTCTCAAATAGAAATAGAGAACGAAGTAACTAGAAAGATTGTTAGAATCCCCTCCTCTAGAGGGATCATCTAGAAAGCAAGTTATTTTGAATTGAATGCATTCATACAA